ATCATATTTTTGAGATTACCAATGATCATCCTTTTTGTAGTGAACTAGAAAGTTCTTTTTATCGGAATTCTAGTTATCTGAATAATGGATCTAAGAGTAAGAATCCCGACCACGATCGTTACATGGATGATACTCAGTATACTTGGAATAATCACATTAATAGTTGCATTGACAGTTATCTTCAGTCCCAAATCTGTATTGATAGTTACATTGTAAGTGGTAGTGACAATTCCAGTAACAATTACATTTCTAGTTCCATTTGTGGTAAAAGTGGAAATAGTAGTCAAAACGAGGATACCAGAACGAGTGATCAAACTATACCAGAAAGTTCTACTAATCTGGGTGAACAATACCGGCATTTGTGGGTTCAATGCGAAAATTGTTATGGATTAAATTATAAGAAATTTTTTAAATCAAAAATGCATCTTTGTGAACAATGTGGATATCATTTGAAAATGAGTAGTTCAGATAGAATCGAACTTTTGATCGATCCGGGCACTTGGGAGCCTATGGATGAAGACATGGTCTCTCTGGATCCCATTGAATTTCATTCGGAGGAGGAGCCTTATAAAAATCGTATCGATTCTTATCAAAGAAAGACAGGATTAACCGAGGCTGTTCAAACAGGCAGAGGGCAACTAAACGGTATTACCGTAGCAATTGGGGTTATGGATTTTCAGTTTATGGGGGGTAGTATGGGATCCGTAGTCGGGGAGAAAATTACCCGTTTGATTGAATACGCTACTAAAGAAGTTCTACCTCTTATTATAGTGTGTGCTTCCGGAGGGGCACGCATGCAAGAAGGAAGTTTGAGCTTGATGCAAATGGCTAAAATATCTTCTGCTTTATATGATTATCAATCAAATAAAAAGTTATTCTATGTACCAATTCTTACATCTCCTACTACCGGTGGGGTGACAGCTAGTTTTGGTATGTTGGGGGATATCATTATTGCCGAACCCAATGCCTACATTGCCTTTGCGGGTAAAAGAGTAATTGAACAAACATTGAATAAAACAGTACCCGAGGGTTCACAAGCGGCTGAGTATTTATTCCAGAAGGGCTTATTCGATCTAATCGTACCACGTAATCCTTTAAAAAGCGTTCTGAGTGAGTTATTTCAACTCCACACTTTCTTTCCTTTGAATCAAAATTAGAACATAAAGTTCAATTATTTTGAGCAAACAAGTAATTAGTTTATCAGAATCCAAGTCAAAATTAGACGAATGGGGTTTTCTTTGTTGACATAAGATCTGATTATATAAAGAATCAAAAGTCACAGAAAATCCGCCCCTTTTTCTATATTCCTGATTATTGATCAAGAAGCCTCTATTAACAAGATAAAAGATGAAATTCTTATTTTCGTGAAATTAGGCAAATCAAAAAAATATACTTTTCTCGTGATATATAATGAAAATCTATAAAATATAGAATTTTTTATTTTTCTATATCTTACGATAATCCTATTTTGACTAAGAATCCCTGCTGGATGGGATTCTAACAAACCCTTCAATATATTCAATATTGAATATAAATAGAATCTAATTATAAATAGAATCTAATTCATTTTTAATAAACTTTTTGCTTAGTAAATGAAATTCGAAGACAAGAGCAAAAAATGAAGAAAATAATATCTCATCCATATCCTTTCAAATCTTTCATGTAGAAAGATGAAAAACTACATTATATACTCACTTAGATAGATACTTAGATTTATACTTAATAGATATTAAGTAATAATAAGAATTCCAATTTAGAATTATCAAATTATAATAAGATATCTTTATATATAATAAGATATCTTTATATTATAAATATAAAATATAAATAATAATAACAGGTACAAATAGTAAATCGAGGTACCCATTCTATGACAACTTTTAACTTTCCCTCTGTTTTGGTGCCTTTAGTAGGCCTAGTATTTCCGGCAATCGCAATAGCTTCTTTATTTCTTCATGTTCAAAAAAACAAGATTGTTTAGAGCCGATGGCACAAAATCTCATCTATTTTTTTTCAAAACTGACGTTTGTATCATAACACAGATATCCATTTAGCAAAATATGGTATAAGCGGCTTCGGCCGAAAAACTCTTATGTCTCCAGAAAATGCTATAGGGGTCAATGGATTCTAGCTATTTTCAAATAGACCCGAATCGACGGATAGCTGAACTGTAAAGTTGGTCTATCTATTTGGCTATCTTTAGTGAGATCATACGAAGGGTATGTTATTAGTTTAGATCTAACGAATTTAATGAATTACTCCTAAAGGGTCACATCAAACTAGTGCTAGTTGATGCGAGTTACTTCGGAAACAAAAGGACTAAAGTCAAATTCATTTGGGGTATTCTCTCAATTCCAAAAAAATCAACTGGATCAAGTATGAGTTGTCGATCAGAACATATATGGATAGAACCTATAACGGGGGCTCGAAAAACAAGTAATTTCTGCTGGGCTGTTATCCTTTTTTTAGGTTCATTAGGATTCTTGTTAGTTGGAACCTCGAGTTATCTTGGTAGAAATTTGATATCTTTATTTCCGTCTCAGGAAATCGTTTTTTTTCCACAAGGAATTGTGATGTCTTTCTATGGGATCGCGGGTCTTTTTATTAGCTCCTATTTGTGGTGCACAATTTCGTGGAATGTAGGTAGTGGTTATGATCGATTTGATAGAAAAGACGGAATAGTGTGTATCTTTCGTTGGGGATTTCCTGGAAAAAATCGTCGGGTCTTCCTCCAATTTCTTATAAAAGATATTCAGTCCGTCAGAATAGAAGTTAAAGAAGGTATTTATGCTCGTCGTGTCCTTTATATGGATATCAGAGGCCAGGGAGCCATTCCATTGACTCGTACTGATGAGAATTTTACTCCACGGGAAATGGAACAAAAAGCTGCTGAATTGGCCTATTTCTTGCGTGTACCAATTGAAGTATTTTAAGAAATGAGCCGAGAAATGAATGCTTTCTCAGGAGGAGGGTAAAAACGCAAGAATCCTCTTTTTTCATAACATAACTTAATTGAGGTTTCTTCAGAACATTCATTCGAGTCAAAGCAGATATATATGAACAAGTAGAAAAAAAACTCTTTTGGGGATCTTTTATATGTATCGAAATATACACAACTCAATTCAATAAATCAATAAAAAAATAAGAACTAAATCGAAATATCTCATAATCAACTATTTAGAAATAAGGAAATTCCCCCCTTTTCAACTTGTTGGAATTGAGACTTTAGAGATCATATCTTATAATTTTTTCGAAGCTTCTTTTTATACTTTTTGTGCTCCTTAATGACCAAAAAATTGAATCTCTTATAATGATAACTAGCAGATTTCTGTCGTTTTTTGCCGCTCATTTTTCACAATATTCTTCAGAAAATTCCCTCAATTATTCTATCCCTGACTACTCATAGTAAGTTCAATTTTTTCGAAATATTAGAGATTTTGATATAATGATAGAAAGGAGTTCTTTCGTCTCAAAATCTGAATAATATTCATATTCATTATTTCAATTTTTCCGGGCATTCATCGAAAGGAGATATGTGCTTCGAATTTGACCAATCGAGATATAGGGAAACAATATTTTTTGATTATTTATTCATTCCAATTTTTCGTCTATTTCTGTATTTTTTTCTAGATTCATAGGTTCGATAACTTGTAATAGAACTGATGCCCGAGAGAAATATTAGATTACATAGGGTCGACGAATGAGATGGGTTCATTAACAATTCAGAGATGAAAAAATGGAAAAAAAGAAAGCATTCACTCCTCTTTTATATCTTGCATCTATAGTATTTTTGCCCTGGTGGATTTCTCTCTCATTTCAAAAAACTATGGAATCCTGGGTTACTTATTGGTGGAATACTAGGCAATCCGAACCTTTTTTGAATGATATTGAAGAAAAGAGTATTCTAGAAAAATTCATAGAATTAGAGGAACTCCTCTTCTTAGAGGAAATGATTAAGGAATACTCGGAGACACATCTACAAAACCTTCGTATAGGAATTCACAAAGAAACAATCCAATTAATCAAGATACACAACGAGGGTCGTATTCATACGATTTTGCACTTCTCGACAAATATAATCTGTTTCATTATTCTAAGTGGTTATTCTCTTTTGGGTAATAAAGAACTTGTTATTCTTAACTCTTGGGCTCAGGAATTCCTATATAACTTAAGTGACACAATAAAAGCTTTTTCTCTTCTTTTATTAACTGATTTATGTATCGGATTTCATTCGCCCCATGGTTGGGAACTGATGATTGGCTTTGTCTACAAGGATTTTGGATTTGTTCATAATGAGCAAATTATATCTGGCCTTGTTTCCACTTTTCCAGTCATTCTAGATACAATTTTCAAATATTGGATTTTCCGTTATTTAAATCGCGTATCTCCGTCACTTGTAGTGATTTATCATTCAATGAATGACTGAAAAATTATCTACCTAATCCAATTAGAATGTTTCTTACTTTGCAGTTGTACATAAGCAAAGCATTGAAAATCGTACTTACTCTTTATCTTTCTATCCATCCCAGAGATTCATCCTATATCCTATATATGAATCCAGTCAAATTATTCCAGTAAATAACAGAATCGTGGATAGGAAACTCCATTAGTGACCTACCCCAATTTATTGTAGAAATTTTCGGGATCAATGGTTGGACCATGCAAACTAGAAATACTTTTTCTTGGATAAAGGAACAGATTACTCGATCTATTTCCGTATCGCTCATGATATATATCATAACTCGTGCATCCATTTCAAATGCATATCCCATTTTTGCACAGAAGGGCTATGAAAATCCACGAGAAGCGACTGGACGTATTGTATGCGCCAATTGCCATTTAGCTAATAAACCAGTGGATATTGAGGTTCCGCAAACGGTACTTCCCGATACTGTATTTGAAGCAGTTGTTCGAATTCCTTATGATATGCAACTGAAACAAGTTCTTGCTAATGGTAAAAAGGGGGCTTTAAATGTGGGGGCTGTTCTTATTTTACCAGA